AATCCCTGACCGACGCACACCTACCCTACTGTCCCATCCTAACAGGATGTTTTGCCCTATACATACATAACAAACCTAATAAAAGCCCTCTTTGAATCATACAAACAAAGAATTCTACTCCCAAAAAACCACCAGCAACCACTGTCATAACAACTACCCCTACTAAACTTCCCCCTCCAAACACCAAAGAACTTAATATTCTCATTAACACATGAATAATTATAAAACCAAAAGCCATATTCAACATTATACGCACCCTCAATCTTAAAATTTGACACAAAATACTAACAATCTCAATCGGGAAAATGACAAAACCAAACAATTCTGGAACTCCCTTAGGCACTAAATCCGCAAAAAATCCCACAGGACCGCACCGAAGACACCTAAAATATAACCCAAACCATAAAGGAACTGTAATTGTACAAGTTACCCTCCAATGAGCCATCACAGGGTATCTTCAAGGAATTGTACCCATTAAACAGTTAAATAATACTATTAAGAAAGTCGACATTAACAAACAAGGAAACACATACATCCCCCCTACCTTCTCATCAAACAACTTTTTTCCTAAAGGAAAAAATAATCCGCCCACTACCCCTCTAACTACTCTGACCAATCCTCGGTACTCCGATAAAAAAATAAATCCTGGTAAAAAAAATAATAAAAAAAATACCTCAGGTCACCACCCACTTCCTTCATAAAAAATACCTATCAACCTTCCAAACACCCAGGGCCTGCCCACCATTAAGCACATCAGGCTTTGAAGGCCCGCAGTCTAAGATTAACTTAAGGCCCTTTTTATGCTTGGGGGCAACCAGCCTCCTCAACATCTTCAGTGTTATACCCTATTTTATAGGCTACCCAAGTCCTAAAAAACCCTAGTTAAGCATCATATAACTAAAACCAAGAGCCCAAGCAAATTGAAAAACAACCTCAAATAGCTAACAGCTCATACCCTTTTATTACTTCCCTCCCTGTAAGCTGGCAACCTAACTCCAGCTATTACTACAGGGGCTGTATACCATAAAATTCTAAAAGCAGAAGAAACTAATAAAGCTACTATTAACAGTCAACAATGACTAATTATCTCCCTAACAACAATTAGTTTAGGTAAAAAGCCTATTAAACCAGGAACACCACCTAAAGACAAAACAGCTAAGTAAGTCACCCAACGATATCGGCCTCATTGAAAGAGAGCCACATCAGCTAAAGTATAAACTCGAGCTACTATGAATAAAACAATTACTCTCAAAACAACTGGAATATAAAAAAACAAAAAAGTAGCAACTAATCTCTCTCTTCCACCAACTATTTTTAAGGATAGCACTCAAGATATATTAAGAACAGAAGAGTACCCTAATCCTGCCTTTAAGTGCGTTTGAAAAAATATCATGCCTCCCGCTAACACCCCTCTAATCCCCAATACCACTATAAACCAAAACTCAACCATTCTTCTAACTCAGACCTCAGGAACACAGAAAATTGGAAATACTTTCTGAAAAGTTAATAGTACTAAACATCTAAGTCACCTTAAACTTACTATTGTTCGAGGAACCCAAGAATAAAAAGGAAACACCCCGAGTTTACAGAAAAACCCTAAAAGAAGGACAAAAACACCTCCTGACCAACCTAAATCTTGCAAAATTATCCCCCCAATTATATACACCGATGCAATCCTCTGACAACCAAAATAGATGACTGCTCCTTTAGTTGGATGACAAAACTCAGATCGGTTTAATAAAAAAGGCAAGATCATAAACAAGTTTAACTCAAACATAGCCCAAACCATGTAAGGACTTCTCTGAAAAAGAGAAAGGATCCCAAATATTATAGCCATTCTTAAATATAGCACATGACGACCTACCATATAATTAAGGGAAAGCACAATATTATTTGCACACCAAAGAATTAGAAGTTCTTTACTTGTTAACCAAGTATTTCCCCGTTCCAACTTCTAAAAAACCCAGCCCACAATTAAACCTCCCTTGAAAACAAGCACCAACCTTCAAAATAAAAATCCAATTAATCCATTATAATCAGACACATTATACTTCCTTACATAACCCCCTTCTATACTAGCACCATGCTGCGTTTCAGAATAAAGGTATAAGTTATACCCCCCACCAAAAAATAATAAAACAACAATAGGTAACAAAGCTAAAAAGCCTCCTATGCTAATTATTACTCCACTAATCATAATTTCTCTTAAGACCCCCAAAGAAGGTGGGCAGCCTATATTTAAAAAACAGAACAAAAACCAAAAAGCCCTCATCCTAGGATAAATTGAACATAAACCCTTTATTAAAAAAATCCTCCGGCTTTTTACTACTTCATATCCATACCTGGCTAAAGTAAAAAGACCGCATGAAACAAAAGCATGAACAATCATTAGCCCTATAGAAGCATTTCAACCTATTTCTGTTCTAGTATAAATACCAGCACAAGCAACTCCCATATGACCAACAGAAGAATACGCAATTAAAGCCTTTACATCTACTTGACGAATACACAATATTCTTGTATAGACACCACCTCAAAAACAGAACCTAATAACAACATATCCAAACTTCTCAATAACATACCCATATGCCATCATAACACGAAACAAGCCATAACCCCCCATTTTTAGTAAAACCCCAGCCAATAAAAGAGAACCCCCAACAGGAGCCTCTACATGTGCTTTAGGCAACCAAACATGTAAAGGAAAGATTGGTAGTTTTACTAACAACCCCAACCTTAAAATCACTCACATAAGACTGGGTAATATTGGTTTAAACATTACAAACCACATAAAAAACCTACCATACTTAACTCTTAATCTTATAAACCCAAAAAACAACGGAGCAGAACATATAATAGTATAACAAACCATATAACGAGCGGCATCAAGCCGTTCAGGTTGATCTCCCCAACTTAAAATCAAAACACTAATTGGAATTAAACTAGCCTCATAAAATACATAAAACCATAACACGTCCGAGGACATAAAACAAAGAGAGAGAATAAAAGTTAAAGAAGTTAAAGAAAGTAAATATAACCCACTATTTACATCCTTATGTAAAACTCCTCGTATACTAATCAATAGTACTATTCCCCCTAACCAAGCCCTTAATAAGATAAATAAATATGAGCCTAAATCAACAGCCACTATCCTACATTCTAAGACACACTTAACCCCTCCTCAAGGCACTCCATCGAACAAAGTTAAAAACGCAGAAAGTAATATAAACCAAATTGTAAGAAACCATCGTGCCTCCTTAGTTCACTGGTACATTAAGACTATTGTCAGATAAACTCCCCATATCCCACACATTAAACAAGCTAACACCTGAGTATTCTACGACCCCGCACGTAACCCGACCGAGTCGCTCGAATTAGTCTAACCAATAAAGATAAACCAACCCTTGTTTCACAAGCTGAAAATGTTAAAAACATTATAAAAAACCCAAAATTAATCCAAGACCCCATCCCAGCAATTGCCACAGCAATTCCTATGGAAGACCCTTCTATTAAAAGTAAAAAAGCCAAAAGATGTCGCTGTTTATTACAAGCTCCAGCTACGCAAAAAAACCTAAACACTAAACCTAACCAACCAAATCTACATCAGCACCATCTCTCAACCATCATGCATGTGGAGATATGACCTCCTCCGTCAGAACCAAAATCTACTGTGCGCAAAATTACACCTACATACAACCACATCTACTACACCCAAGACCCCCAAATATAGATAATACCTCATACAAATAACCACATGATATCTACAAAGTGTCAATACCAAATAGAAAACACATACCCCAAATGATGTCCAGTAGAAAAGTGTCGTCGACCTATTCGAAATAATCTAGCAACCAAAAACCCTCTTCCACCAATTACATGAAGCCCATGAAGACCTGTTAATATAAAAAAGCAAGAACCATAAACCCTATCAGCAATAGTAAAAGGGCAAACTTTATACTCTTGATACTGACAATACGTAAACAAACACCCTCACCCAATGGTTTGTAATAGACCAATAAAACTATCCCGGTAAATACCAGCCTTCACAGCCTTATGCCTTCAAGTTACTCTAGCACCAGAAGTAAGTAAAATACATGTATTTACTGCCGCATCCTGTCAAGGACTTAAAGTAGTCAACCCAGCAGGGGGCCAACAACATCCAATTTCCACAGATGGCCTTAAAGCACTATGTATAAACGCCCAAAAAAAAGAAAAAAAAAGTATTAATTCAGACAATAAGAACAACTTAAACCCTAATTTTAATCCATTCTGTACAGGCTTAGTATGCATTCCTTGAAAAGTTGCCTCAATTACAATATCTCGAAACCACCTAGTTACAGAAATTCCGAGCAATAAGGCCCCGTAAATAATAATAGTCCAATCCCGTCCATTCATTCATCTAGTTAAACCTAACACAACACAAAGCAATCTTACCGAAGTTGTAAAAGGCCATGGTCTAGGATCAACCAAATGTCATGGCCTCCGGGGACTTTTCCTATTTAGTTTTAAAAGTGTCATCAAACTGAAGGAAGTAAATTCCACCTCTGAGACCACAACCCAGCAAACTTTAAAATATTCTACCCAGTTAACAGAAGAACCTTAAAACTATAGCCATAATTACAGCTAAAACCATAAAAAAGAAAGGAATAAACACATCCCTCTGCTGGACAGGTCGATGAACTTTTTCAAATCATTGTGCCCCTAAATCTCACATTCCTTTACCCCCTACCTGATCCCTCCAATATTCTACCCTAGGCCCTATTCAGTCAGATCATGTTTTAAAAATTCCTACTCAGGGTTGGCCTCTTAACCAACCAATATATCACATTGTTGGAAAAAATCCACATTTTTTGTAATCTCATCTTTTCTTGCTAAAGATACCCTTTCCTCACACCCGAAAATCTTCTATTATTCTGAGAATAATACCAAACAAGGCAGCCAAAGTTATTAATTTAAAAATAAACCCAGGACTTGCCAATATAGCCCCATACCAAGAATAATCTTCTACTAATAATACCCAAAAAGGAAACCCCCTAAATAAAAAGAAAATAAATAAAAACATAACCACATATGTAGCCACATTTGGCGAAACTTTTTCAATTCAAACACTTTTTCTTTTATTCTTTAAACCCAACCTAAAGATCAACCGAAATCTATATCTTGTGGTCAGAATTAAACCCCAATAAAAAAATACATAATAAAAAATGCCATAAGAGCAGGAATTAAAAAAACCCATAATAACCTCTTTTCTATAGAAACCAGCAAGAAAAGGAACTCCTATCAAAGAAAACCTCCCACATATAAGACCACCTAAAGCTACAGGACGTTTAGACACAACTGCCCAGTCAAACTCTCGTAAATCTTGCTCCCCATCATTAACTTGAATTAACATCCCAACACTAACAAACATTCCTGCTTTAACAAAAGCATGCACTAATATGTGAAAAAAAGCCAATATAGGACTTCCTACCCCCACACAAAACACCATAAAACTAACCTGGCCTATTGTAGATAAAGCTACAATTTTTTTTAAATCATTCTCTACTAAAGCACATGTACCGGCTAAAACTATAGTGATTAAAGAACTAAAAACCAAAATACTTTGCCCAATTGTACCTTCTAAGCATCTGTATCTTCTAATTAAAAAACAAACCCCAGCAGTAACTAGAGTAGAAGAGTGAACCAACGCTGAAACAGGAGTCGGAGCCCTTATAGCAGCCGGAAGTCAAGCACAAAAGGGAATAGTTGCCCTTTTTGTTATACAACATACAGCTAAGATTCTTCCTATCCCCATTAACCCACTGATTAACCTAAAATCCCCTACACCCATTACTACCCTGATTAATACAATAAATAATAAGTCCCCAACACGCATCCTTATTGCAGTAAGATACCCAGCATTTAACGCAGATTTATCCTGATAATAAATAATTAAAGCATAAGATCTAACCCCTAATCCCTCTCATCCCAATACCATAGTAAACAGATTCTCAGCACACACTACAGTAAACATAGATAAGACAAACACAAAAACCAAGTCTGTCATTCGTTCTTCATGTAAGTCACCTTCCATGTAAGACAAAGAAAAAGTTCTAGTACATGCAACAATAATTCTCAAAGCAGTTAGGTAAGCCAAACTAGTAATACTAAGCTTTAAACCAAACTCAACACCGTTAAAACACAAGTCCACAAACTCTACCCTAATGCTTACTAGTAAACCTTTAGATAAACAATAAAGTGTATAAGCCCCAATAATCACAGAAAGAAATATAAAAAAAAAGGGCATAAAAACTACATTTCGAGCATATCCCTTTTCAACCCAAGCAACTTTGTTTAACATAACAACCAGAGAACCTTTGTTTCTAATTTAATTCGTTTTACAAAAACATAGCACTTTATTTGCTACTGCTGGCGCAAGAGACGAAGCTAAATTTCGCCCTAAAGTGGTTTACAGCCACTCACCTAAAATCAGACATCCTGCATTACAAAGCCTTCACCACTCTATTTTTCACAAAAGTACCAAGTTCTACCCCAACCACAGGCTGCTTACCCGTTCAACTTAATTGAACAAAATAGGTCCCCATCATTACCAAAGTAATAACCGTTCATCCAATCACCTTAAGCACTGGGGCCATTATCTAGCCCATTACCTATATGCAATTCAAGCCTTTTAAATTAAAGTACAGTACCAGTCTAAACAGATGCAGGTTCACGCAACCCACCTACCTTGATTTCAAATCAAAGACCACACATTGGGTGATCCGTCATTTTAGGCTTTTCAAATTCTAGGTGCCTCAAATAATCAACCGTGTGAAGCAGGAGGATATTTAGGCCCTCCTATCCACTCAAGAAATACAGAAACATTATTCATAAATAAAATAGGGCGCTGTGCCATAAAAGCCTCCCATAAAATAAAAGAAAATCACATTAACCCTACAAAAGACAGCATAGACCCTCATCTAGAAACCCTATTTCACTTAGCATAACAGTCCGGATAGTCAATAATTCGACGAGGCATACCACTCAACCCCAAAAAATGATGAGGAAAAAACGTAAGATTTACCCCTAAAAACATCCCCACAAATTGAGACTTAGCCAAACGCCGATGTAACGTTAACCCCGTAAATAAGGGAAATCAATGATTAAAAGCCCCAAATAAAGCAAATACTGCGCCCATCCTCAACACATAATGAAAATGCCCAGTAACAAAGTAAGTATCATGCAAGACAATATCAACTGAAGCTCTAGCTAAAATTACACCTGTCAGCCCACCAAAAGTAAACAATCCTAAAAACCCTACTCTCCAAAGAACAGGAGCCCTCCTTTTTACGCGGCACCCAGACATTGTAGCAATTCACCTAAAAACCTTTACACCTGTAGGAACAGCAATAATTAAAGTTGCAGCCCTAAAATAAGCTCGACTATTAACGTCCATTCCAACGGTAAACATATGATGACCTCATACAATAAAACCTAACACCCCAATCCCTACCATAGCATAAATCATAGCCAAGCCCCCAAATACCTCCAATTTAAAAGATCAATGACAAACTATATGAGAAATCATCCCAAAGGCTGGTAAAATCAGAATATAAACTTCAGGATGCCCAAAAAACCAAAATAAATGCTGGAATAATACAGGGTCTCCACCACCCCCAGGAAAATAAAACCTAGTATTAAAATGTCGGTCTGTTAGGAGCATAGTAATCCCACCAGCTAAGACAGGTAAAGACACAACCAACAACACAGCAGTAACTAACACAGCCCAAGGAAATAAATCCATTAAATGCCTCTCCATTCGCCGCATATTTTGAGCAGTTACAATAAAATTAATTCCACCAAAAATAGAAGCTAAACCAGCAAGATGTAAAGAAAAAATAGCCAAGTCAACAGACATCCCGTGATATAAATAAGTAGAAAGAGGGGGATAAACAGTCCAACCAGTTCCAGCACCCCCTTCTACAAAGGCCGATAAAAACAAACAATACAAAGAAGAAGGAAGAAGCCAAAATCTCAAATTATTTAAACGTGGGAATGCCATATCAGGAACCCCCATCATTATAGGAATTAACCAATTACCAAACCCACCAATTATCATAGGCATAACAAAGAAAAAAATTATAATAAAAGCATGAGCTGTTACAATCCTGTTGTAAAGCTGACCATCGCCTAAATAAGTTGCACCAGGACGACACAACTCAGTTCGAATAATAACACTAAATCCAGTTCCTACTATCCCAGACCAAAGTCCCAACAAGAGGTAAAGTGTTCCAATGTCTTTATGGTTTGTTCTACACACCCACCGATAAATTCAATTCCATTGTTTCATATAACCAGAAAGGATAAACCCCTATCATTTGCTTTACAAGAGCAAAGCATTAAACTTATGCTATACTGGCTTATCGAATGGAGTCCTACCTCCACCTTTTGGCCCTAAACCAAACGCAAAATTCATTGCTCATTCGACAAATTAACCCATAAAGCACAAGACCCATCCATCTCATCAAACACCCAGGAAGAACACTCTTCCACATCAACTCCATTAACAAATCATAACGAAGGCGCGGAAAAGAGGCTCGAACCCAAATAAACCAATAACACACTAACATCGTCTTCAATAATAAACTAACTTGACTCAAAAAATATCTATTAGAAGAATATCTACCAAAAAAAATTCTAATAGTAAAAAACCTAATGAAAATAATATTCCCATACTCAGCAATAAACAAAGCAGCAAATCCTCCCCCTCCATACTCTACATTATATCCAGATACAAGCTCAGACTCAGCTTCAACAAAATCAAAAGGAGTACGATTAGTCTCAGCCAAGCAAGAAATTAACCAACTTAAAGTAATAGGTCACCAAATTAACCCATACCAAAATATCCCCCCACTTTTCTGAATCAACGCCAACCTAAAACTCCCATGAAGGACAACCATAAATAGCAAAATCAAAGATATTCTAACCTCATAAGAAATCGTTTGAGCAAAAGCTCGGATAGAACCTAATCCTGCATATTTAGAATTAGAAGACCAACCAGCAAACATTAACACATAAGCGTTAAGCCTAGAAACACATAAAAAAAATAAAACCCCTATAAACCTTTCTCTAATTCCATACCTTACCGGATACATTCACCATAATAACAATATTACCAACAAGGCGAGCCCAGGACAAGCATAAAACAACCAACTCAACCCAGCATGAGGAACAGGCAACTCCTTTGTAAACAATTTTAAAGCATCCGCTAAAGGCTGAGGAAACCCACCAAACCCAACTTTATTAGGGCCTTTCCGAAGATGATATCTAGCTAAGGCCTTTCGTTCAAACAGAGTAAAGAAAGCAACGGCTAAAAAAACACATAAATAAACTCTAATAACCTCTAATCTGTAAGCCATTTAGGAGAAGAAGGAATCCAACCTCCATAATTAGGTCTTAAGCCCAACACATCCAATCTGCCATTCCCCAATAAACCAGTTACGTCATCTTTAAATCATCCTTAGATGTTATTCTAATCCTTAATATTACTATATCACCCCCACGATCCTTTCGTACAAGCCGGAATGCTTTAAACCAAAATTGAGAAGATAGAAACCGAACTGGCTTACGCCGTTCTGAACTCAAATCATGTAGGGTTTTAAAGGTCGAACAGACCTACAAGAAAAGCCGCTGCGCCTTCCCGCTATATCCCTAATTCAACATCGAGGTCGCAATCCCCCCTGCAAATAAGACCTCCACAGAAGGATAACGCTGTTATCCCTGGCGTAACTTTTCTACTGATCAATCTACTAATTGGATCAAAACCTATCAGTATACAATCAATGGGGAAGTTTTACCTTTTCCCTAGCTGCCCCAGCTAAACTTTATAATAGTCAACCTACCTACCTAGTAAAGTTGCACAGGGTCTTTTCGTCTTACTCAACCATCTGTGTCTTTTCACACAGAAGCTAATTTCAATACACACGGAAAAGAGACAGTTGAGCGCTCGTCAAACCATTCATGCAGGCCTCCAATTAAAAGGCTAGGAATTTCGCTACCTTAGCACCGTCAAAATACAGCGGCTGTTTACCCTTATTCAGGGCACTGAGCAGGTACTACCAACAATCACTTACTGCTGGCGGTGTTTTTGTTAAACAGGCGACACCCTATTTTGCCGAGTTCCTTTTTTCCATTACAACTAAACCATATTAATCCTTTATAGCCCCAAAAAATTAAAAATTTTTACTCTAAAGCTTTCTAAACTCATTTTTCTACTCATCTGTGCAGTCTCTCAATTAATTTCTAATTCCTTAACTTAAAATTCATTTCTTTTAAAGATTTATCCCAATTAATTCACAAAACCTCTAACTCACAGTTTATCAAAACCTTTTAAAAATGGGCACCACAATCCCTATTCGAAAGTTAAATATTTAACCTTTAAATCTATTATCCTCTTTTCGACCTTATCGCCAAAAACCTCACTCCTTAAGCCTAAGTTTGAAACAACTTTATTTTTTCCTAACTTATATAACCTTAAAAGCTGTACTTATATACATTTTTGAATTAACCAGCTATCACAAAATCCGAATAACATTTCACTTCCATTTAAATATCTTAAGACAGCTATAAAACGATGAACTTGTTTAGTATTTAAATAAATCAATTTGCTTCGGGAACCATAATCTAAACACACTCTTACACAGCCATTATGCAAAAGGTACCAGACTCCAACTGTACTTTTATTTATTTATAATTTATTCAACTCTCCTTCGTTACCCATACTATTAACCAACCTTTTTCTCACACAATACTAAAGCCATTTGTTATTTCAGCCATTAAAAATTCTATAAAAAATTTTATCTAAAGCTAGCATACTCCTTAAATCTATTTCTACCAATCCTACTCAGCAGTCCTCAATCATTCATCATAATAAGATGGCATAACAGCCTCCACTACAATAGGCATAAACCTATGATTAGCCCCACAAATTTCAGAACATTGACCATAATACACTCCAGGAAGCCTAATCCTCATAGGAATTTCATTCAAACGTCCAGGCACAGCATCACACTTTACACCCAAACAAGGAACAGTCCAACAATGAATCACATCCTCTGATGCAGTCAATATACGTAATCAAACCTTACAAGGCAAAACAAGGCGTTTATCAACTTCTAACAAACGATACTCACCATTTTCCAACAACTCCTCAGACGTCATATATTGATCAAAAGAAACAAACCTGTTCCCGTCACTAATCTCATACGTCCAGTACCACTGATGCCCAACACATTTAACAGTAGCCAAAGGATCCTGCATCTCACACAACTTATATAAAAGCAAGATAGACGGCTGCCTCAAATTAGCTAGAATACAGATTGGAATAAAAGTCCATAAAAACTCAATTCATTCTTTCCGAACTACCACCAAATAAGTTTGCCGCCCTACCATAACAGAAAAAAGACCCCCTAAAACTACCATTAAAACCCCGATTATAGTTGTAAACATTAAATCGTACACCCATTGAATTCGGCATCTATTAGGTCTTAGAGCATCCTGATACCCAATTTGACCCCACAATCTCACATCCCGCAGCGTGACCGTCCGCATCGTTGGGATTGCAATCCAATATCTTTCTTAGACCATACGAGAACGAGCCTAACAGAAACACTGTATCTTCCCATTTAACAGACAGGCGCATTTCTTTTATGCTACAAACTCCAGGCCCATAAAGGGCACCACATCCCATGGCATCCTAGGGCTGACAACCCTAAATCTTAACTTAAACTAACCCCCTTCCTTATTTTTATACACACCTAATCATAAAACTAAGACCTAACCCAAGTCAAGCTGCCCTCAATCCATTCATAAATCAAGCCAACCCATAGCACAATTAAAAACCCCCAAATTCTTCAAGTTACCATTCTAGTACCTCCTATTATTTTCATAAGAGGAATTAACAAAACAACCTCAACATCCCAAATAACAAATAAAAGAGCAAAATGAAAAAAATGAAGAGAAAAAGGAATTCAAGCCCTCCTAATCCCAACAAACCCACATTCATAAGCCCCCCTCTTATTAGACTCAGCCCCAGTATAACGCCCACCTAAATACCCACCTAACCAAACTATAACCCTAGAAAGTACTAATCCAACATAAACTGGAACTCCCAACCAAATCGGAACAAGGAACAAAGAAGTCCTAGCCCACAACCAAAAAGAAACTCAATGCGTAAAAAAAATATGGGAAAGCATTAACACCAACCCAACCACAGGCCAACATCCATACTTCAGAAGAAAAGCAAAGGAAACAAAACGACCAAATACTCTTATTAACCACAAGTACCCTCCAACACCGAGACCCACAAACACAAGCTTAAATAAACGGCGCATAAACATTTACCCCCCGTAGCCAAACGCACCCTGGCTTTGTAACAACCTTATTATCTTAAACCAAATTTTACGGACTAAATCTTCCTTCCATGGCGCAAACAACCTTTATCCAAATCCCTAATTTTCACAACGGCTACCATAACTACTAACAAAATTAAGGCCAAACCAACAGCTAAAAAGGCACTAAATTCCCCAAACTCAGACCCTATGTTTACATCTAATCTAATATCTTTAACTTCTCCAACATTATATACCCACAATAAAAAAAGAAACACACCACCCACAGCAGGACCCCACAATGCATAACTTCCCTCCAAATCCATAGAAATCAAAGAAATTATATACCCAAAGAGAACAAACAACCCGCCAACATATACTATGAACCCCATATACCCCTTTAGTTTCAATCCAACTAAACCAAGGCCAGAGCACAATAAGATAGTCCTTATTACAACGCTCAAAAAAAGCACCAAAGGTTGACGAGACTGAACAACATATAAACCCAAAATTACTACAGGAATTAAAAACAAATACCACACAGTCATAATTCATCGCAACCCTAGTCTACTCCTGTTCACACGACAAGCCAGGCATAAGCCCGTAACGACATCAAAAGGCCCAATATAGGACCGGCCGCTCCCAAAGCGGCTATTCTACTTAAACTACCTTCTGAGAACAGAAAAGCAACACATTACATATCCTCAGTGTAAACGAGGCGCATTATTACTTATGCTATTTTCCGAAACACCCTCCGAATTATTCGGACCACCCGCATGGAAAACGGCTATACATAAATATACTAAGAATGCAATCTTCCGGCAAGCAACCCACTTGCTCCTTCAGAATGAAAACCTAATATGCCACTTACATCACGAAAGAAAGGCTAAAGGAAGGTCCTTAACAAAGAACAAAGCTCGGGCCGAAACCAAGTGCAATAATTCGCTTCTACCTTATATCTAAGGAACAGGTTCCCCTACCCCTACCATGTTACGACTTACCTCCACTTTCAGAGAGGGCGACGGGCGATTTGTACGCGTTGGGGTTCAACTTTTCTAGCTAACGTGCTGATTTAGCTGTACTGTCAAGTCCTCTTTCAATCAAACCTATTTCAAGTTCTATCCACTACTCTTAAGCAATTGTAACTCAACTAACCCCCTTCCATTAGGTGCATCTCGACCTGTCCTAGAAACCAATATAATTATTTAGCCTATTTTAACTAGCTCAAACTAAAGACTTTAGACGGGGATATACAGCCTGATTTTTCAATGAAGGGTAAGGTAATACGCGGATCATCAGATTAAGCGTCAAGTTCCCCTGAATGGTATCCAACACCGCCAAGTTCTTTGAGTTTTAAGCAATTGCTCGTAGTCCCCAGGCAGCGCACTAAAATTAAACGCAATTTAACATTTAAAAATAAGGGGGTACCAAATCCCCGTTTATATTTTAAACTTCATGGCATCAGAATCATGGCTTCTATGAACTTCTCCCCGGGATCTTTGAATTTCAACTCTCCCCCACAGAATTAGTCAACCACAGCTTAACGAGATTTCTCTTACTTCCTAACCATCTTTTTAGCCATTCCTCTGTTGACAGAAGCTTGTAATCAGGACTAACCGCAGCTGCTGGCACCTTCTTTTGCTACTTCTTCTTTCTACCACCACCGGATAGGGCTTACACCCATATTCACAGGTCTATGCACTTGAGTTGTGTATAAGAAACCAGCGTCATCAAAACTTGATACTCCTCCAACTAAGTTCAGAAAGCCTTATAAAGGCTTCCACCCCAAATTTCTCTATTTACACCTTGCTAGATATCATACCACATAACGGAAATTTCCTACATTGTGTCATCACGAGGCAGCCGCCAACATTGCATCAGAACCAAGTACTTCTCAAAATGAAGGGGAGTTTCTCCCATACTCGGGGCATGAACCCAATGGCTTAATTTAACCGACCTCATCTCAATCTCACCTTCCTCAACATTAGCCCTTTTATTTATATTCACCTATACCTATTTTTATTTATATGTACATCTCCAATCCTTCATACAAACACCTTTATCTTTATATTTATCCCTTCCATGTATTAATTATTATACTCATTATTCATTGTTTAATCCTTTTATTTATTTATTTATATATATATATATTCCAATTTCTAATATAGTAACTTACTATGTTTTAGTTATCTTTCCAATATTAATTTCTATATTTGCGGAGAGAGACACATACGTTTATGCAAATTATTTCAATTATTTATAAAAAAACTTCATGTTTCAACCAATTTCTCAGCGTAGATTTATGTGTTCACAAAAACACAAATTTTCACAAACTTTTTTTTATTCTAAAAAACACTTCCGCGTTTCAACCCATTTTCTTTGTATTAATTTCTATGTTTATAAGGCGCACTAAAATTTACAAAAAAATTAAAGTTTTTTGTAAAATATATATGTACATTTTAATCCCGCCCATTTTATACTAACCTTCACCACATCTGTAAGAACTACTTAAATTTTTTCAGAACATTAACTTTATTAATTACACCCATACTCATCCAGTTTATCTTATTACTCACCGGTTAGCTCACATTTTTATCTTAAATCAGTACCAGATCTTAAAAATTCGCCCTATATTAATGCTCCTTCTTAAAAAATTTTTCGCACGCCCAAAACACCAGACCCACAAATTTTAATGTCCAATGCAACAATTTGGGCCTTTACCTAATCCTTAACTTTAAAAATTCGCCCGATATTAATGCTCCTTCTTAAAAAATTTTTCGCACGCCCAAAACACCAGACCCACAAATTTTAATGTCCAATGCAACAATTTGGGCCTCTACCTAATCCTTAACTTTAAAAATTCGCCCGATATTAATGCTCCTTCTTAAAAAATTTTTCGCACGCCCAAAACACCAGACCCACAAATTTTAATGTCCAATGCAACAATTTGGGCCTCTACCTAATCCTTAACTTTAAAAATTCGCCCGATATTAATGCTCCTTCTTAAAAAATTTTTCGCACGCCCAAAACACCAGACCCACAAATTTTTCTAAAGTACCCTTATATTAATACAACACACTTCACCCACATTCATACAACCCTCACCGAAGGGATGACAATCACAACACCCAATCTTCTGATTAAAAGTCAGACACTTTAAAATTAGCTTCTTCGATCTCCAAACATCGGGGCCAAAATAACCCGTACTATACCACATCAAGGTAACCTATAATCTCTAGCACGATGTTTATTACTGCAATAATAATTAAAAACAATTAAAACAATTTGCTAGATTGCCTAACGGCATTCAGCATAAATTCAACTATCTCAAACTCGATTAACTAACACAATTAAACCAAAATACAACAAATGAAATACAGTGAAAATCTGACCATAATCGTAACACACCCCCTTTGGAGGCATTCTCCCAATTCAACCTAACAAAGCCCAATTAGTCACAAAAATCCAAAATAATAGCTGACCAATAGGGTAATACTGCAATCCCCGAAAATTACTATTATCAATATAAGGAAGAATAGCCACTATTAAAAAAGACATTGCCATAGCCAAAATCCCTACGGTCTTATGAGGAACGGACCGCAAAATAGCATAAGCATACAGAAAGTATCATTCAGGCTCAATATGTTGTGGAGTACGGAGATTATCTATAGGAATATTATTTAAATAATTACCCAAAGCTTCAGGAAAACCCAAAGCCAAGAACCTAAAAACCCCATATATAATAACCAAACCTACAACATCTTTAGAAGTGTAAAAAGGGTGAAAACGAACAGCTAAAACATCCCTTCTTACTCCTAAAGGGTTATTAGAACCCCCTTCGTGTAAATACAAGAAGTGAACCCCAACTACTACTACTATAGCCAAAGGAAGAAAGAAATGCAAAACAAAAAACCGCTTTAAAGTAGGGCCTCTTACGCCATACCCACCTCATATTCAATGCACAATAGTTATTCCAACATACGGAATTACAGTAAATAAATTAGTAATTACGGTTGCCCCCCAAAAGGACATTGTTCCCCACGGCAAAACATAACCTAAAAAAGCAATACCCATAGACATAAGATATAAGCAAACCCCAACATTCCAAACAGCCAATAAAGAACTATATGAACTATAGTAAAGCCCACGACCCATATGAACATATAAACAAACAAAAAACATCGAAGCCCCATTAGCATGAAAACTTCGAATTAGTCACCCATAGTTAACATCCCGCATAATAAACCTCACCCTATCAAAGGACATTGCTTCGTGTGGAGTATAATGAATAGCCAACAACATGCCCGTAACAATCTGACTTGTTAACAAAAGTCCCAGACAAGAGCCAAAATTTCACCATATATTTAAATTGGGAGCACAAGGTAATTCTCAAACCGAACCATTTACCATTTTTAAAACAATATTACTCTTTCGTAATGGAAT